AATAGAAGGGAGGACGCGAAGAATCGAAGAATTACAGACGGCTGTACAAAAAGAACTAAATTGTGTCAACCGAAAAGTCAACATTACTATTACAAGAATTACAAACCCTTATGGGAACCCTAATATTCTTGCAGAATTTATAGCTGGACAATTAAAGAATAGAGTTTCATTTCGCAAAGCAATGAAAAAGGCTATTGAATTAACCGAGCAGGCGGATACGAAAGGAATTCAAGTACAAATTGCAGGGCGTATCGACGGAAAAGAAATTGCACGTGTCGAATGGGTCCGAGAAGGTAGGGTTCCTTTACAAACCATTCGAGCTAAAATTGATTATTGTTGCTATACAGCCCGAACTATCTATGGGATATTAGGCATCAAAATTTGGATATTTATAGAAGAGGAATAAGAATACTTTCCTTTTCTTTACACTATAGTCATTGAAAAATAGAATAAAAAAGAATAAACTCTTTCCTTTCACTCTTTTTCTCTTAAAGAAAAAAAATGAGCAATTCTATAGGGTTAAATAAAAATTTGATTGATCAGTTTATATAATTGCTATGCTTAGTGTGTGACTCGTTGGTTTTTTTTAGAGGATAGGATTCAAAAAAAATGGACCAACCCCTACTATGAACTAATAACTATAGAACTAATAACCAACTCATTGCTTCGCATTATCTGGATACAAAAAAAGCAGTCAAGATATGATATATTGATCATATCATTGTAGCAACTGAAATTTTTTTTGCATAAACAAAAGAAAAACCAATCTGATTTTGATAGAAAAGTATGCAGATAAATGGAAGGGTGAGAGAAAGAAAGAAAAAGAATATCAATGATATATAAACCATTCCAATATATGTAAGGTTTATGAGTCATCTCAGAAAAGGCAGTGTTAGAACGCATCAATACTGATTCACCCATAACTAGATAAATCTGTTCATAAAAAAAATCAAGAGCCTCGAGCCAATAAAGACTGAGAAGATTGACTCAAGAACAAATTTCATGAGAGCTCCATTGTAGAATTCAAACCTAACCATTAATTGAGAAGCGATGGGAACGACGGAACCTATGAATATAGGATTCCATTGAAAAAGAATCCTAATAATTCATTGGGCGGGATGGCGGAACAAACCGAGGCCAATTCATTTATTCCGAGGAATTATGAGCTAAGCCTACAACTGAAATACATATTGAAAGAGTAAATATTCGCCCGGGAAGGTTTTTATTAGATTAGTCAATCTTGTTTGATCCACTATGATAAAAGATAAAACAAAAAAACGATTCGTTATAAAAAAGAAAGACATTATATATTATTTAAAAATAAACTTAAATATATGTTTAAGTAAATATTCAAACAAGATATAGAAATTTCTAATAGATTAGATGAAATCTCAAAAAAGAATCCAAAATTCAGCATATTTTCATTAAATTTGAACCCTTTAATTTAATTCGTGAGGAGCCGGATGAGAAGAAACTCTCATGTCCGGTTTTGTAGTAGAGATGGAATTGAAAAAGAAGCATCAACTATAACCCCAAAAGAACCAGATTTCGTAAACAACATAGAGGAAGAATGAAAGGGATATCTTATCGAGGCAATCGTATCTCTTTCGGTAAATATGCTCTTCAGGCACTTGAACCGGCTTGGATCACATCTAGACAAATAGAAGCAGGGCGACGAGCAATGACACGAAATGTGCGGCGTGGTGGAAAAATATGGGTACGTATATTTCCAGACAAACCAGTTACAGTAAGACCTACAGAAACACGTATGGGTTCGGGTAAAGGATCTCCCGAATATTGGGTAGCTGTCGTTAAACCAGGTAGAATACTTTATGAAATGGGAGGAGTAGCAGAAAATATAGCCAGAAAGGCTATTTCAATAGCGGCCTCAAAAATGCCTATACGAACTCAATTCATTATTTCGGGATAGATAGGAACGTAGAACTAAAGAAAAAAAGTCTTGGGGATAAAAAACAATTGCAGGTCTCTTTTTTTTTGACAAACAATATTTCTTTTTTTTTCCTTCACTCTTTGCTTTGCATTGAAAGAACAGATTCAAAAATGATATGATTCAACCTCAAACCCATTTGAATGTAGCAGATAACAGCGGGGCTCGAGAATTAATGTGTATTCGAATCATCGGAGCTAGTAATCGCCGATATGCTCATATCGGTGACATTATTGTTGCTGTGATCAAAGAAGCATTACCAAACACACCTCTAGAAAGATCAGAAGTGATCAGAGCTGTAATTGTACGTACTTGTAAAGAACTTAAACGTGACAACGGTATGATAATACGATATGATGACAATGCTGCAGTTGTTATTGATCAAGAAGGAAATCCAAAAGGAACTCGAGTTTTTGGTGCGATTGCCCGAGAATTGAGACAGTTAAGTTTCACTAAAATAGTTTCATTAGCTCCTGAGGTATTATAAGATGATAGTTATATTCTACATAGTATTTGTATGAAATTAGATTGTATCTCACGCATATACCTTATATTATATTTAACATAATTAAAGAATTATTAAATACTATTTAATATTTAAATAATAAATAGAAATAAAATAAATTTAAATAAAAGCATGTTGATTATATCAAAAACGGGAGGAAAGAATAATTTTAGTTTATCATGGGTAGGGACACTATTGCTGACATAATAACTTCTATACGAAATGCCGACATGAATAGAAAAGGGACGGTTCGAATAGCATCTACTAACATCACCGAAAACATTGTTAAAATACTTTTACGAGAAGGTTTTATCGAAAACGTAAGAAAACATCAGGAAAACAACAAATATTTTTTGGTTTTAACCCTACGACATAGAAGAAATAGGAAAGGGCCATCTAGAACTATTTTAAATTTAAAACGGATTAGTAGACCTGGCCTACGAATCTATTCTAACTATCAACAAATTCCTAGAATTCTAGGCGGGATGGGGATTGTAATTCTTTCTACTTCTCGAGGTGTAATGACAGACCGAGAGGCTCGACTACAAGGAATCGGCGGAGAAATTTTGTGTTATATATGGTAATCTTTATGATATCCGAATTGTATTCGTAATTTCCTATTTGTGAACGAAAAGGGGCGGAGTAGTTGATATCACTCTTACTACATTAGTTGATACTTCTATGGGTTTTACCTAGAATGCTAAAATGAAAGAACAAAAAAAAATTATTCATGAAGCTTAAATTACTGAATCACTACCTAATGGTATGTGCAAGTTTCATTTAGATAATGAAGATCTAATTTTAGGTTCTGTTTCAGGAAGTATCCCACGGAGTTTTAGTTTGATACGTATAATAGCAGTCAAGGTTGAAGTAAATCTTTATGTTATTCTTCAAAAAAAAAACATATAATTTATAGACTCCACAACAAGGATTCGAAAGATTAGGCGGTTTTTTCAACTTCAACATACCCCTCATGGAGCTAGAATTCGAGGTTTCAAATTTCAAGAAACTTATTTTCTTCCAATCCAAAAGTATATTCGGAATTAAGTTAAGGAACGACAACTATGAAAATAAGGGCCTCCGTTCGTAAAATTTGTGAAAAATGTCGACTGATCCGTAGGAGGGGGCGAATTATGGTAATTTGTTCCAACCCGAGACATAAACAAAGACAGGGCTAATCTTGTTAAAATGGACTCTCTAACATAAAGGATCCGATCCAATGAAAAATATAAGATCTCCTTTAACATGAAATGGATATATCCATATATCTCTGATTTCAATCATAAAGTATGGCAAAATCTATAGCAAGAACAGGTTCACGTAGGACTGGGCGGGGTGGTTCACGTAAAAGTACACGTAGAATACCAAAGGGAGTTATTCATGTTCAAGCAAGTTTCAACAATACCATTGTGACTGTTACAGATGTACGGGGTCGGGTAATTTCTTGGTCCTCCGCCGGTACCTGTGGATTCAAGGGTACAAGAAGAGGTACGCCATTTGCTGCTCAAACCGCGGCAGGAAATGCTATTCGGACAGTAGTCGATCAAGGTATGCAACGAGCAGAAGTCATGATAAAAGGTCCTGGTCTCGGAAGAGATGCAGCATTGCGAGCTATTCGTAGAAGCGGTATATTATTAAGTTTCGTACGTGATGTAACCCCTATGCCACATAATGGCTGTAGACCCCCTAAAAAAAGACGTGTGTAGAAAAAAAAATGAAAGAAATTTCATTTCAAGAGAAATAAATGATTCAATGATCTGATCAAATCATATTAATATGGTTCGAGAGAAAGTAACAGTATCTACTCGGACACTACAGTGGAAGTGTGTTGAATCAAGAGTAGACAGTAAGCGTCTTTATTATGGACGCTTTATTCTGTCTCCACTTATGAAAGGACAAGCGGATACAATAGGCATTGCGATCCGAAGAGCTTTGCTTGGGGAAATAGAAGGAACATGTATCACCCGTGCAAAATTTGAAAAAGTACCACATGAATATTCTACCATAGTGGGTATTGAAGAATCAGTACATGAAATTTTGATGAATTTGAAAGAAATTGTATTGAGAAGTAATCTGTATGGAACTTGCAACGCGGCTATTTGTGTCAAAGGTCCTGGATGTATAACTGCTCAAGACATAATCTTACCACCTTCTGTGGAAATCATTGATAACACGCAGCATATAGCTAGCCTAATGGAACCAATTAATTTGTGTATTGGATTACAAATTGAGAGGAATCGAGGATATCATATAAAAACACCAAATAACTTTCAAGACGGAAGTTATCCTATAGATGCTGTATTCATGCCTGTTCGAAATGCGAATTATAGTATTCATTCTTATGGGAATGGGAATGAAAAACAAGAGATACTTTTTCTCGAAATATGGACAAATGGAAGTTTAACTCCCAAAGAAGCACTTCATGAAGCCTCCCGGAATTTAATTGATTTATTGATTCCTTTTCTGCATGCGGAAGAAGAAAACTTATATTTAGAGAACAATCAGTACAAGGTTACTTTACCCCTTTTTACTTTTCATGATAGATTG